ACTAGGAACGAAAAAAGTCACAATTTGTCTCCCCTGCCGGGCGTGTGTGCCTACCAACTCAACAAGTAGTTTTAGTCCTTGAAAGGATTTCGGTGAAAAATGAAGAAGAACAAACAAGCAAGAAAAAATTCGAGACGAAACTGCTGGTGGGTAATCTAAACAAATGATGAGGGATTCTTCGAGAAGTTAACAATTAGTCCTCATATTGAATAATTATGAATTATTCAAGGAATAATGGATTTGAAACATACACGAGGAAGGTTCTGGGAGCAATATCAGTCGTGAATCTCTTATGAACCAAGAGCCGTGTGAAGTAAGAATTTCATGCACGGTTCTGAATGAGCGGAAAGATAGAAAATCTCCTTTTCGACTCTGACTCTCCTACACCAGTCGTTGCTTTTTTCTCCGTTACCTCTAAAGTAGCAGCTCCAGCTTTATTTACGCGACTCTTCGGTCTAATTTTCCCACATTTCTCTAATGAGTGGCATATGGTGGTAGGATTATTGGCTACTTCTAGCATGATATTAGGAAATCTAATTGCCGTTACTCAAATAAGCATGAAACGTATGCTAGCTTATCCCTCCATAAGCCAAATTGGATATATTATGATTGGAATACTTGCTGCAGACCCGGAGAACGGTTATGCAAGTATGATAACTTATACGTTTATTTATATACTCATGAATCTGGGAACTTTTGCTCGTATCACCCCATTTGGTTTACGAACCGGAACTGATAATATTAGGGATTACGCGGGATTATACATGAAGGATCCTGTTCTAACATTCTCTCCGGTTTTACGTTCACCATCCCTAGGGGGTATCCCTCCACCATCCGGTTTTTTCGGTAAACTCTATCTCTTCCGGCATGGATGGAAAGCTGGTTCGTACCCATCAGTTCTGGTAGCGCTCGTCACAAGTGTCATCTCTATCTACTACTATCTCAAAATAATTAAATTAATGTTCACTGGGAAGAATGGGAGGAGCGATGCATCCACAACTTATATACAAAATTCATTAGTTTCTCCATCAATTTCAAAAAGTTCTATTGAAATAGCTATGATCATTCGTGCACTAGCATCAATCCTATCGGGTATATTAATAGATCCCATTATCGGGATCACACGGAATACTTTATTCTAGACTCACTTCAAATTAAATTGTGACGCGAACTTTTTTTTTTCGAATGATTTCTATTAAAAGCCGGTTCTGCTTCTGCTGCCCCAACTAGTCTGTCTCTACAACTTACGAAATAGTTATATCTTCTTCGGTAATTGATCCTGACATTTTCCTATCTAGCTTGTATTTGTCTTTTCACACCCGGAATCACTTGCTAGGAAAATGATCACCCGTCTATTCCGGAGGAGATATAAGTATTTCCGCGCGATGCACAGCTGGGGTTGGGCAGTGACAACCCATGCTGCTACATCCAAGTATTTAGGCGGAAGGAGAATGCCTCTCTTCCTTGTATCTTCATATGGTATTATTTGATTGATACCGAAGAAAATATTTGCTTGCGAGACAGGCGTGGGCTTGTCAGGTCGTGAAAAAAAAAATTATCTGCAGGAAGAGAG